CTCGTTAATGGTTGATCCAATTTTATGGATTCACCCTCTGAAACAAGAACTTCTGGCCCCGGAGGGATAATATCAACCACTTCACGTCCATCCGACGGATCTGTTATGGTTATTTCATACCCCCCTTTTTCTTTTCGTATGATTTTACTTACTATGCCCGACCCTGTAGCATTATAAACTGTATTGTTACTCTTGCTTCCGTCGGGATAAATCTGTCCCCTTCCCCTATTACCCCCTATGTATATAGGATATTTTAAGAAGTGAACATCTTTCTTAGTAGCGGGGTCGGGGGAAAGAATAGGAAAGGTGATTTCACTATATTTCTGACCGGGGACAGGCCCTATCACAAGAATATTTTGTTTATTAGGGCGATAGCTCTGAAAAGACAAATTGCCTATCTTTTCTTTCATCTCGGGAGAAATACGATCGGGAGGAGCTAATTCAAACCCCTCCGGTAAAATAAGAACAGCCCCCACATTCAAACCCCCTTTCTTACCATTAGCAAGAACTTGTTTCACTTGCTTATCATAAGGAATTCGAACAACTGCTTCAAATACAGTATCCGGGAGTACCGCCTGTGGAACCTCAATATCCACGGGCTTGTTAGCTAAATGGCAGTTGGCACAGACAATACGCCCAGTCGCTTCTCGTGGATTTTCATAACCCTGCTGCGCAAAAATGGGATATGCACTTGAAATGGATGTCCGAGTTATGATATATATCATGAGTGATACGGAAATAGATCGAGTAATATGTTCCTTTATCCAAGAAAAAGTCTTTCTAGTTTGCATGGTCTGATCATTGATCTGAAAATTTCTACAATAAATTTGGCGGGTCTCTAGTATAGTTCCCTGTCCACGATTCTGCTATTTATTGGAATCATTTTACTAGAATACTATAGTATAAGTATACTATGAAAATAGTATGAAAATCGCCTGTTTTTAATACTTCTGTAGAGCTACAAAGCAAGAAACATTCTAATTGGATTAATATCGGCGGATCTTTTATCAATCATTCATTGAATGATAAATAACTACAAGTGACGGAGATACACGATTTAAATAATGAAAAATCCAATATTTAAAAATAGTATCGAGAATAACTGGAAAAGTGGAAACAAGACCAGATATAATTTGATCATTATGACCAAATCCAAAATCTTTGTAGACAGAACCAATCATTAGTTCCCAACCATGGGGTGAATGAAATCCGATACATAAATCGGTTAATAAAAGAATAAAAAAAACTTTGACTGTATCACTTAAGTTATATAGGAATTCTTGAGTCCAAGAGTTAAGAATAACAAGTTCTTGATTACCTAAAATAGAATAACCGGTTAGAATAACAAAACAGATTAGATTTGTTGAGAAGTGCAAAATCGTATGGATACGATCCTCATTGTGTATCTTGATTAATTGGATCGTTTCTTTGTGGATTTCTATAGGAAGCTTTTGTAGATGTGTCTCCGAGTATTCCTTGATCATTTCTTCCAAGAAGAGGATTTCCTCTAATTCTATGAACTTTTCTAGAAAAGTTTTTTCTTGCATATCATTCAAAAAATTTTCGGATTGACCCGTATTCGACCAACTAGTAACCCAAGATTCCATACTTTTAGTAAATGAGAGAGAAATCCACCAGGGCAGAAATACTATAGATGCAAGATACAAAAGAGGAGTGAATGCTTTCTTTTTTGCCATTTTTAACCTGTGAATTTTTAATTAACCCACTCCATTTGTCGACTCTATGTGATCCAATATTTCTTTCAAACCAAACATGAGTTCTAGACAAGGTATCAAACCTATGAATCTATTTTCTTTGTGATTTTGTTTGAATCTAGAAAGAATACAGAAATAGACTAAGACTCCACTTGGAATTCGACTGAAGAAATAATACAAAATTGTGTTTCCAGATATATCAATTCATCAAATTCCAAACAAAACACGTGTCTCCTTTCGATCAATGAACAAAAGAAGTCCTTTAAGGAATGAATATTGTTGAGATTTGGAGACGTAAAGAACTCTTTTTCTATCAAAATATCAAATATTTCAAAAAAATTCAAAGGAGTTTCCATAGTCAAGAATAGAATAATTGAGAGAAAGATATTGTGATGATCAAAAAATCGATTGACAAAAAGAAAAGAATTTACAAGATATGATTTATCTGCATCTAAAGTATCACTTAGTTATAGAAAAAACAAGATTCTTGTATTTTTCCCTCCTGCGGAGAAAGCATTTGTTCTTCAGCCCAATCCCTTTCTCAAAAGACTTCAATTGGTACGCGCAAGAAATAGGCCAATTCCGCGGCTTTTTGTTCAATTTCTCGTGGAGTCAAATTCTCATCAGTACGGGTCAACGGAATAGCCCCCCGGCCTCTGATGTCCATATAAAGGATACGGCGAGCATAAATACCCTCTTTAACTTCTATTCTAACGGATTGAATATCTTTTATACGGAATCGGAGGAATATGCGACGATTTTTTCCAGGAAATCCCCACCGAAAAATACACACCATTCCTTCCTTTCTATCGAATTGATCATAACCACTACCTACATTCCAGGAAATTGTGCACCACAAGTAGGAACTAATAAAGAGACCTGCGATCCCGTAGAAAGACATGACGATCCCTTGTGGAAAAAAAAGGATTTGCTGAGACGGAACAAAAGATATCAAATTTCTACCAAGATAACTGGAAGTTCCAACCAATAAGAATCCGAATGAACCTAAAAAAACGATAAGCGCCCAGCAAAAATTACTTAGTTTTCGAGACCCCGTTATAAGTTCTATCCATATATGTTCTGATCGCCAACTCATACTTGATCCGATTGCATTTTATTGGAATTGAGAGAATACCCAAAATGGTTTTGACTTTACTTTTTTGTTTCCGAATGAACTTTCATCAACTAGCACTAGTTTAATGTGAACTAGCACTAGTTTGATGGGAACCTTTAGGAGTAATTCCTCAAATTGGTTAGATCTAAAATAATAACACACCCTTCCTATGATCCCAATATACAGATATACATATAGATCCGCCAACTTTACATTTTGGGTATCCAGCAGTCCTGATCTATTTCAAACTAGTTGGAATTCAGTTACCCATAGATCATTTTCTGCAGGCATAAGAGCTTTTTCCTTTATGTTCGTCAGAAATCACATGTTCTACCTTATTTCATTTCCCGAAATAAATATATGGGTTATGCTACAAGTCTAAGTTTCAAAAAAACGGATGAGATTGGGTCCCCTCAGATCTAAAAAATCTTGTTTTTTTGAACATGAAGAAATAAAGAAGCCATTGCAATTGCCGGAAATACTAGGCCTACTAAAGGTACAAAAATAGAGGGAAATTGGAAAGTTGTCATAAAATGGGTACCTCGATTTACTATTTGTACCTGTTCTTATTGTTTTTAATATCATATTTATTATTTATACTAATTATAATTAATAATTGTAATTAGTATGAATTCGTAGTTATTATGAATTCATTCAATTTGAAAATTCTTATTACAGATATAAGTATCTAATTGAGTATATAGAATAAGTCCAAGGAATGTAGAACACAAAAAATGGACTTATTCGTCTATCTACATGAAAGATACATATGATAATCCATTTGATTATTTTTCTTCATTTCTTTGTGTTTTGTTATTGTCTTCGAATTTAATATTAATAGGAGTTTCTTACAAATTATTGAAAGATTCATTAGAATGCGGCACAACCGGGATTTTTAGTGAAAATAGGATTTTCGGGGTATGAAGAAAGATACAAAACCATACATCTATTTTTTTATATATTGGAATTTGATTCTATACCTAAGACAAAATTCGTTTTATTTGCCTAATTTCACGAAAGGAAGAACTCGTGTTTTTATCTTGTTGATAGAGACTTCTTAATTAGTAATCAGGAATCCAGGTAAAAAAAAGAGTTATCCACCACTTTTTAGTCTTTTTACAATTAGATCTTAGGTCACCAAAGAAAACTTCATTCTTAGTTACTTTGATTCCGATAAGCAAACTACTTGTTTGCTACAAATAATTGAACCTAGTGCATTGAATTGGAATTCAAGGGAAAGAAGGCGTGGAGCTTAAATAACTCACTCAGAACACTTTTTAAAAGATTACGTGGTACGATTAGGTCAAATAAGCCCTTCTGGAATAAATATTCAGAAGCTTGTGAACCTTCGGGTATCGTTTTATTCAATGTTTGTTCAATTACTCTTTTACCCGCAAATGCAATGTAGGAATTTGGTTCTGCAATAATAATATCTCCCAACATACCAAAACTAGCTGTTACCCCGCCGGTAGTCGGAGATGTAAGGATTGATACATACAATAACTTTTTATTTGATTGGTAATCATATAAGGCAGACGAGATTTTAGCCATTTGCATCAAGCTCAAACTTCCTTCTTGCATGCGCGCCCCCCCCGAAGCGCACACTATAATAAGAGGTATAAATTGATTGGTAGCGTACTCAATCAAACGGGTTATTTTCTCCCCGACTACGGAGCCCATACTACCCCCCATAAATTTAAAATCCATAACCCCAATTGCTACGGGAATACCATTTAGTTGACCTACGCCTGTTTGAACAGCCTCGGTTAATCCTATGTTTCTTTGATAAAAATCAATACGATCTTTATAAGTCTCCTCCTCCGAATGAAATCCAATGGGATCCCCGGAGACCATGTCTTCATCCATAGGATCCCAAGTACCGGGGTCGATCAAAACTTCGATTCTTTCTGAACTACTCATTTTCAAATGATATCCACATTGTTCACAAATATTAATTTGTGATTTCAAAAGTTTCTTATAATTTAATCCATAACAATTTTCGCATTGAACCCACAACTGCTTGTATTTTTGAGTTTCATCGAAATCGCTAGCTCTTAGAGTTAAATCACTACTCTTCGCGCGGGTTCGGATACTGGGTTCACTACTAGTTTTACGTTTCTGAAAAACGCACCTAGAAATGTAACTGTCACTGCTATCACTTACAGTGGGTG